AACCTACGACATCGGGTTTTGGAGACCCGCGTTCTACCGAACTGAACTAAGAGCGCTTTATTATCATAAAAAATGTTATGTGACCCCAATACATCTTGCATGCATATACTATATCAATATATTGATATATATTGATATTGAGTATGTATGTCCAATTTGAATCGGTCTCAATTGATCCCTTGTTACTGCTGATACGATAAGTAATAGTTAGGGATAGGGATGACAGGATTTGAACCCGTGACATTTTGTACCCAAAACAAACGCGCTACCAAGCTGCGCTACATCCCTTTCCATTGGTTTCCAGTGTCATTGTAAAGAATCTTTGTCTTGTTTTCCACATTTTTTTCTCCGTTGATATATATATCAATTATCCTGCCATTTTTATCTTTCTTTTTAGTTTCATATCCTATAATATAGAATAGAATATGAAATATAGAATAGAATATGAAAAATCAAAATATTCTATAGCTAAGAAAAATAAAATAAGAATATTTTATTTTAATTAATAAAATAAGAATATTTAAAATAAAAATAGAAAAAATAGAATAATTCAAAATATTTATGATATTAATATAATATCATAATATAATAATAGAATATAATTTACTATTATTATATTAATAATATAGAATAATATATTATATTAATAATAATAAAAATATATATATATAGAATAATATTAATTAATATAATTAAATAAAAAATAGAATTAAATAAAAAAAAAGAAACTATAAAAAAAAATATTCTATTATAGATATAGAATTATATCTATATATATAATTCTATAATTACTATTTATATATATTCTATATAATAATAGTAATATATAATAATAGTAATAGAATTAAGAATAAGAATTTTCTTATAATAAGAAAAATTATAATAATAAAAGAATTATTACATAATAATATTTTATTATTATGTAATAATAAAAGACTTATTATGTTATGAGATAAAAAAATAGGAAATTCCCCTAAGTAAAATGATTTTTAGGGAATGCTCGGGCAGAAATAGACCTCTTTTTTTAGTTAAAAAAAAATATCTAATGAATCGTTGTACATTTCAATTTGAATTAGGACCTCTGCCGACAAATACAAGTGGTTATTAACTAAATAACGATCTGATCATATTCCTATATGTAATTATATATTACAAATTACAATAAAGAATAAAAAGAAGGAGGATTTAAAATGCGAGATCTAAAAACATATCTTTCCGTGGCACCAGTGGTAAGTACTCTATGGTTTGGGGCTTTAGCGGGTCTCTTGATAGAGATCAATCGTTTATTCCCGGACGCATTGATATTCCCCTTTTTTTCATTCTAGTTATTGGCACGGTTCTAGTTATTGGCACGGTAAGGGGTGAAGAAGATTAGAGATCCAATCAAATATCTGTGATTAATCTCCTCTTTTTTTATTTCTTTTTTATTTTTTTAGTTTGAGAATTAGAATAAATAAGTTAGAAAAGAGAAAGAATAAAGGTGGATTCGGCTTCAGTGAAACTCGGAATCTGGCCCAGGCTTGAATGGAATTGAATTCAAAATTCAATTCCATTTCTATTAATAATTCTATTAATAATAGAGTGAGACCAGAAATGGAAATAGAATGCTAAGGCGGGGACAACAATATCATACAAGATACTTAAATGAAAACTGAAATACTGTACTGCGCTTCGATTCGAAATATAGTTCGAAATCTTTGTATTACTTAATTATTACTGTACTATATTAAATAAAATTAATTATAAAATTAATTGGAACGAAATCTTTCATAATTTGATTTCGAATTATCAACTTCTACTTTTTTTTTTCCTTTCTTCTTCGCTTCTAATCCGAAAATAGAAGAGTTAAGTGAATCAAAAACCCAAAGGAGGTTCATGGCCAAGGGTAAAGATATCCGAATAAATGTTATTTTGGAATGTACCGGTTGTGATAAAAAGAATGTTAATAAAGAATCAACGGGTATTTCCAGATATATTACTCAAAAAAATCGACACAATACGCCTAGTCGATTGGAATTGAGAAAATTCTGTCCCTGTTGTTGCAAACATATGATTCACGCAGAGATAAAGAAATAGAGAAAATTGATCGCTTGTGTCTTAGTCTTCCAAGGAACATGAAAAATGATCTATTTTTCATATATATTATATAAAAGAAATTATATACATATAACATTATATAACATATATTTCATTATATAACAACATATATTAAATCTATATATATAAGAAAGTAAGAATAAGAAATAAAACAAATCCTTTTTTTAAGAAATGTGATTTTCGGGATAGGAATAAACAAACCATGGATAAATCTAAGCGACTCTTTCTTAAATCCAAGCGATCTTTTCGTAGGCGTTTGCCCCCGATCCAATCGGGGGATCGAATTGATTATAAAAACATGAGTTTAATTAGTAGATTTATTAGTGAACAGGGAAAAATATTATCTAGACGTGTGAATAGATTGACCTTAAAACAACAACGATTAATTACGATTGCTATAAAACAAGCTCGTATTTTATCTTCGTTACCTTTTCTTAATAATGAAAAACAATTTGAAAAAAGCGAGTCGACTGCTAGAACTACTACTACTGTTCTTAAAACAAAAAAAAAATAGAGTTACTCTTCAATTGAATTCTAATTTGAATCGAAACTCCAATCAAATGTGGATTGATGTTTTGTTCGAAAACTACGACAATCCAATTTTGGTTGTTGTGTTGTAAGAAAAAAGAGAATAGGTGAAGAAGGATAAATCTTTTTTTATTGAGCGTGGTTGTTCATTTTGATGACTTTATTTATCATATTAATTCTATTTTATCATACAAATCTCTATTCTACTACTTTCCCGGAGTTTAGGCTCCGGGGAATTTTGGTTTTTATGATCTCGTTGGCAATCATAAAAAGACAATTCCCTTTTAATATAGCTATTTGTGCAACTATTTTACGATTAAGAAGCAATTGCCTCTTGTACAGATTATGCATTAAATTGCTATAAATATAGTATATTTTTTTATTCTCGCCAATTACTCCATTTATTCGACTGATCCACAAACCACGAAAATCCCTTTTTTTCCTATCTCTATCCCGATGAGCCGAAACCAAAGCTTTTATTTTCTGTTGAGTAATAGTTCGAGTAAGTCTTGAATGAGCCCCGCGAAAGCTTGATGTAAATAAACGAATTTTTGTCCTTCGTTTCCGAGCTATATATCCTCGTTTAATTCTGGTCATTGAATAAATGAGACTTTGGTGAATAACTATTTGAATTTTTTCTTTCAGTTATTCTTTTCCCCTTCGTAGTCTATTAATAACAAAAATGGATTCTTCCAATGTATAAAATATAAATTCCAATGGCTTTTGCTACTATAACCTTCCCAACCACGATTTTTTTATTTTTTTTCTAAGCATTTAACCTCGAAATAAGAAATTGTATTGATACTAGGTATCAAAAAACATAGTAAATTAAATAGAAATAGATAAAAAAATGGCGGGTTCCATCGTTTCTATGATTACTTTTTAAACGGCGAGGTCCTCTCTATACACCGGAGCCCCTTCCTTCATTTAATCAATGTTATTGTTAACTTGTACAGTTCACACTCTTTGGCTCTACCCATGAAATATCTAGTAATAGGTCTTTCACAACGAAATCTGGCTATACAGTAACGGTATTTAAGTATGAAGATTAGCTGGGTAGCTGACCCTCTTAGTCCGTTCTTGTAAAATTAAGGGCAAAATTTTTCTTTAATTGAAATAGGATTTTCCCCACTTAATGGATAACCATTTGCTACCAATGGGGAAGTCTTTCTCATCTTAAATTGCAAATTGAGGTGATTGGGTTTGCACCAATCGAAACCATAAATTTAATACACAATAGAAATATATATATTATTAATATAATAGATTTTATAATAGATTTTTTTTTAAGTTAAGATAGTGTGAATGGAAGAACTCCATTCACACTATCTTAACCGATCATCGATACTGCAAAAATTTGTTTCCTTCCTTTCTTTTGTCTTAGTCTATGATATGAACGAGTCGCACATACACCCTAGTACACGTTCCTCGGCGCTGAGGGCATCCCCGAAGAGCGGGGGATTTCGTGACATTTCGGATTGGCTGTCTTGTGTTTCTAATAAGTTGTTTCATAGTTGGCATGGTGAGTCGTATACATCGTATACATAATGAACCGGTTTAGATCAATCCTAACCCGATGTACTTCTATTATATTAATAAATAGATAGATTAATTAATAGAAATATTCTAACTATTCTATTAAATCTGGTAAGAAGATTAAGATAAGAAGATAAAATTAAGAAGAAAAAATGGAATCTCAAATTGTTTATTTTCGAGGAATCCTTGCTGCTAATTTTTTATTCAACCGCTACGAGATCAACAATTCCGTGGGCTTGGGCTTCTGCTGCTGACATAAAAACATCCCTTTCCATATCTTCGGATACAAGCCATAAAGGTTTACCTGTTCTTTGTACATAAACCCTTGTGATAGTTTCGCGCAGTTTCAGTAGTTCTTCCGCTTCCAGGATAAATTCTCCCGTTTGTGCCTCATAAAAAGAACTAGCGGGTTGATGGATCATTACCCTGATGATATAACATAATAAACCCTTATCTCACACGATAAGGTGAGAGAGATAAATAAAAATAATAAAAAAAAACAAACAAAGATAGAATTGAACAACCGTACGGGCATCTTTTGCGTATTGCATACGGCTCTACTATGGAATTTCTTTTTACCTTTCATCAAAGAAATAGAAAATATACTAGGTCTATCAGACCCAGATCAGTAAATGATCCAATAACCACCCTTCCTTTTTGTTTGGGAGTATTTTTAAAATACTATGATGGTTCCGTTGCTTTATTATTTCGTCTCGTCTCTTATTCAGCAATCCAAAAGTTTCTTTTTTTTTTTCAAAATAGTTTAAAAAAAATATTGTTTTTTTTTTTCATATTCTTTCATAACATAAATATTGTTAAAAGCTTTCCGGTGTGAAAAC